TGACTACGTACCACTAAAGGGTTTAATCGCAAACTTGACAGATAACCCAGAAACTCTAAATTATCTTTAGATAATTGATTTATATTGACCTTTTGCGATTGAAACCATACGGAAAAATAACATTGCCATAAATTAACAAAAAAATATTTCCATTTATTCATCAGAAGCGGCGTATCCTTTGTTGCCAGAATGCATCTTCCGCGATATCTAACATAATGTATGAAAGGATCCTTGAGCAACCCTAGGATCGCCGGAAAATTATTAACAAAAACTTTTAAAAAATGTTGTATTTTTCCATAGAAGAAAATTCGCTCAAAAAGGACTTCATAAGATGTCGATCGTAAATGCGAAGACCGCTTGCGTAGAAAAAAAAAGATGGATTCGTATTCACATACATGAGAATTATATAAGAACAAGAAAAATCTTGGATTCAAAATTGATTTTTTTTTAATATAAAAATTCTTCCAATTGCAATACTCGTATAGACAGAACCGAAAAAAATGCAAAGAAGAGGCATCTTTTACCCGGTAACGTAGGGTTTGAACCAAGATTTCTAGATGGATGGGGTAAGGTATTAGTACATCTAACACATAATGAAAATGGACTAATTTGTCTTCTAAAAAGGGAAATATTGAATGAATTGATTGTAAATTATAAGATTTTTTTAATAGTTTTCCTTGGAAAAAGGATCCTAATCTTAGGGAAAATGGAATTTCTACAATCACTGCAAATAAAACAGATATCATTTGATAATAGAAAAGACTGGTATGCCCCAAAAAGGTATTTTGGTTCAAATCCTTAGTGGGAATAATCAAACGATTCTGTTCATACATTCGAAAAATTAAGCGTTTCACAATTAGTGAACTATATTTTTTGTCATAATCCGTATTTTCCAAGAAAATAGAGCGATTTCTATTTAATCTATTTAAACCATGATCATAAGCAAGTACATAAATATACTCCCGAAAAAAAAGTGGATATAGAAAACTCTGTTGCCGAGCCCCATCGAACTCTAAATATCCTTGAAATTTCTCCATTTGGATTGAAATTCGATTTGAACTAAAGGTAAAGTCTTTATTTTCTTGAGTTCTGAAATGACACATAGTGCGATACAGTCAAAATAAGGTATTAGACCACGAAAGCAATAGATACCTCATAAACAGGTAGACTGCTACCCGGATTCTCTATCTTTAATAGGTTTCTGTTCGTTATATTTTATATTATAGAATAACAAAACAAGATGATTAGAAATCCTTTATTTTTTTAACCTAATCGCTCTTTTGATTTTGGAAATATATATATTTTTTATCAATATACTGCTTCTTTTACACACTCCAACCTAACCCAAATGGACTAGGTAAAAAAATAATTAGGACTCATGAAAAAATTGACAATAACACGCAAGAAAAAAATGCCTTCCCATACCCGTATTAGGCACTAATCTATTTTTAACATTTCATTAGATCGGGTAATTTTTCAAATTACGAATGGAAGCTCGTTTCTTTTTTTTTTTCCTGGAATAAGGAAAACTGGTTTTTTTATCCCATCCATTTATATTTATTCACTTGACCCAATTTGGAATTCCTTTTTTTTTTTTTGCGACATCGAAAACACAGGTTGTACCGATCAGGAAAGCAAAAAAAATGTTATCTGAATTCTCCCTTGATACGACATGCTTTTTTTTCCATTCATTCCTTTCAGGATCAGTCGTGGTCTTACAAACTCTACCGCAGATCTGGACGAATACTTTTCTTCATACAAATGTGTAAAAGATGCTAGTCGCACTTAAAAGCCGAGTACTCTACCGTTGAGTTAGCAACCCCAAAAAACAAAAAAAGAACGTACTGCAAATATGTAGATACAACCAGAATAAAGAAAAAAAAAATCAAGTCGTGTGTGCGTCAGGGATAAATAGATCCATTTATCTATGAGAGAATTATATTTGGTCCATACACTGTTGTCAATATGATTGTGAATTTTTCATATAGTGAAAAGAATAGAAAAAATAAATAAAAAAGCTTAACCCCTTGGTTTTTTAGTTCATACAATGAATGAAAACTAAGCCAGTTAGGGTAATCTCAAATCTTTTTAGACTTTTTTAGACCCATTTTTTATGATGACTAAATTATTCATATAATAATATATATATTAGTTTTATTCAGAATGAATATATTATTTTATATACAGTATTTTTTTCTATACAGTCAAATTTGCTATTTATAAAAAAATTAGAATTTATATAATTTATATAATATAGATCCAATTTTTTTTTCATAAATTTGTTTATGATTATAAAACATAGTAGTTGTTAGCAGGGTATTTATTAGTATTCCTCCTAAGGTACGAATACTAATAATAAATCGAAATTCTAATAAATCAAAATAAATATGATGGAAGTGAAAGAGGAGGAAAGAGAAAAGTAGATAAAATTTGATATCAAGCTATATACGAGTCTTTCACATCCTCTTTTTTATAGTTCATTAATTCAATTTCGTTTTATTAAGACTTAAATTCCGTAAAAATCCCTGCCTTCTTTGAAATATCATGAACTGTTCTTGTTGGTTGAGCACCTTTTTTAAGAAAATCGAGAATAGCAGGAAGATTTAAATAAGTTTGATTAGTTATCGGATCATAAAAACCCACCTTGCTAAGATCTCTTCCTTCTCTTCGGGATCGAACATCAATTGCAACGATTCGATAAACGGCTCATTGGGATAGATGTATATGAATAATACCCCCCCCTAGAAACGTATAAGAGGTTTTGGCCTCGTACGGCTCGAGAAAAAAAATTCAATGAGTAGAAGTTAACTTTAACTCTCTGTATAAAATTCAAATAGTAAATTCAAATATTAAATAGATTAATAAAAACATTAAATCAATTAGCCAGTATTGAAACCCTAACTATTTTTTTCCATAAAGAGCATTCGTAACATTCGTACTCTCGTAACTCAAGTTAAATAACTCTCAAATATCTCACCGGAGAATCCTTAAGTACTTTTTTTTTTGAGTAGTCTCTAGCCCTTTTTTTGTTTGTCTCATTTTTTAGAATCAATTTTTATTCTTCATTCTGATCTAGTTGTTCAAACAATTGAAAACTGGATTTCCTTGTTTCAGGATTCTTTATCCTTACTTTGAATCTTTAGGTTTAGACATGACTTCGGTGATCTTGAATCGTTTTATTAAAAAAGGGCAGCAACAAGCCCCTTATTTTGTTTATGATTTCTTTTCTTTCTATACAAAGAATCATACAAACGCTTGATTCACGCATGATAGACTTTTGATTCAAAGAATTTTACAATTTTAAGCAATTTTTCTTTTCCATTGTAAAATTGCTTGAAAGGACTTTTTTTTTTCAATATAAAAAGACTTACGAAGTTGTTCCAACTTATTGATTCGCACTAACCCTAGATCCTTACTCCTGCGAAAGGAATCAAAACTTTCTATTCTCCTCGAGCTCCATCCTGTACTCTTTTTTATATTCCAAAAAAGTGTAGGACTCTAGTAAAATAGAACACAAAATGTCGAGCCAAGAGCACCTTTATTCCTATATAAAAAGTGGCGGATGAAAAAATCCACAGCAGATCATGTCCTTCAATTCAAGTCGCACGTTGCTTTCTACCACATCGTTTTAAACGAAGTTTTACCATAACATTCCTCTAGTTTGTGTAATTGATTCAATTATGGAATCATGAATAGTCATAGTTCAGTCAGTATATCGTAATCTATACTTTTTCTTTCTCTATGAATGGAATAGTGAATTTACGCGTAAAGGTTCAGTCAGAATTCAAATGAATCCCATATTAGTTTGAATATATGGTTCTACCTTACTTACCCGCACCACACACAAATTCAAAAAGCAAATAGATTTTTTTGAATTGGGTTGAAATGATGAAAAATAAGTTTATTCTTCTTTTCATTTCAATATTTTATTCTTAAAAACTATTGGATTTTTAAAAAGAAAGAGAAAGATGGTGTACAAAGGCAATAGAAGATTGATTCCGTAATGACTGTACTCTGGGACGGAAGGATTCGAACCTCCGAATAGCGGGACCAAAACCCGTTGCCTTACCGCTTGGCTACGCCCCATTTCGATTTTTATTCAAGACTACTAAAAGAGTAATATTCCTATTGGTTGTTCGTCAATTCAAAATTAAATATAGATTACATTGGTGCTAGAGTTTTAACACGTGTAGATAGCAAATCAAACTGACTTTATTGATCATTACATAGAATTCAATTAAGATATTGTATGAAAATAGTATTTCTTTCATTCTCATAAGAGAATGAAAGGATTTTTGATTGAGTAAGTTCAACAAAGTCTTTTTAGACTATCTTTCTTTCTTTTTTCCTTATATAAAAAATATATGAATAACTCAATCAAAATTAAATTATCCACAAGAACACCAATTTTTGTTATGCTTAATATATTGAATTTGATCTGTATTTGTTTTAATTCTGCCCTTTTTTCAAGCACTTTTTTAGTCGCCAAATTGCCGGAGGCCTACGCCTTTTTGAATCCAATCGTAGATGTTATGCCCGTAATACCTCTTTTCTTTCTTCTCTTAGCCTTTGTTTGGCAAGCCGCTGTAAGTTTTCGATGAAATTCTTAATACTGTCTTAAAAAAATTCACGATTTTGATTCGACTATTATCTTAATTACAAATGACTTTCTGAAACCTTTTTTTTGATTTATTGGTATCAAAATGAGATATTTGGTATAAAAATAGAGAATCTATTCTCTTTTTTTTTTTTTAGTAAGATCTTGGAGCTTGTGTAATGCTTACTCTCAAACTTTTGGTATACACTGTAGTTATATTCTTTGTTTCTCTCTTCATATTTGGATTCCTATCTAATGATCCAGGACGTAATCCGGGACGTGAAGAATAAAAAAGAAAGGTTTTTTATTGCTTGATTTCATTAGTGGAAATGCTCGAATTTTATTAGGATTTTATCTATTACACACCATCAAAAGGAGAAAGGGAAAGAGAGGGATTCGAACC